GTCCTTGTAGCTTACAAAAAAGCATGACACTGAAGATGTCAAGACGGCTGAACACACACCCAAGGACAAAAGACTTAGTCCTAACCTTACTGTTGGTTGTTGCTAGGTTTATACATGCGAGTATCCGCGCGCCAGTGTAGATGCCCTGGACACCTTAACCCACAGGCAGATAGGAGCGGGTATCAGGCTCACCTTCACCGTAGCCCAAGACGCCTAGCAATTGCCACGCCCCCACGGGTTCTCAGCAGTAGTTAATATTAAGCCATGAGTGTAAACTTGACTTAGCCATAGCAATTATCCAGGGTCGGTAAATCCTGTGCCAGCCACCGCGGTCATACAGGAGACCCAAATCAACTTTATAACGGCGTAAAGGGTGGTAACATGATATCCAAGTAGCTAAGACCAAAAGGTAACTGAGCTGTCATAAGCCCAAGATACCCATAAGGCCTCCGTCCTCAAAGAAGATCTTAGAACAACGATTAATTGAAATCCACGAAAGCCAGGACCCAAACTGGGATTAGATACCCCACTATGCCTGGCCCTAAATCTTGATACTCGATATTACCCGAGTGTCCGCCCGAGAACTACGAGCACAAACGCTTAAAACTCTAAGGACTTGGCGGTGCCCCAAACCCACCTAGAGGAGCCTGTTCTGTAATCGATGATCCACGATATTACCTGACCATTTCTCGCTCAAAGTCAGCCTATATACCGCCGTCGCCAGCTCACCTTCTATGACAGCCCAACAGTGAGCGCAATAGCCCCACCACGCTAATAAGACAGGTCAAGGTATAGCCTATGGAATGGAAGCAATGGGCTACATTTTCTAGATTAGAACATACGGCAAAGGGACATGAAACTGTCCCTGGAAGGCGGATTTAGCAGTAAAGTGGGACAATCGAGCCCTCTTTAAGCCGGCCCTGGGGCACGTACATACCGCCCGTCACCCTCCTCAAAAGCGAACCCCCCACCTAATACCTAATAAGCCATCCAGCCAAAGATGAGGTAAGTCGTAACAAGGTAAGTGTACCGGAAGGTGCACTTAGAACACCAAGACGTAGCTTTAACGAAAGCATTCAGCTTACACCTGAAAGATATCTGCTCGCACCAGATCGTCTTGATGCCAAACTCTAGCCCAACATACATTGACCTGGAATAACAAAGCTACTACCCAAACCCAACTAAAGCATTCAATAGTCCCAGTATAGGCGATAGAAAAGACACCATTGGAGCGATAGAGATCACGTACCGTAAGGGAAAGATGAAATAGAAGTGAAAAAACTAAGCTACAAAAAGCAAAGATCAACCCTTGTACCTTTTGCATCATGGTCTAGCAAGAAAAACCAAGCAAAATGAATTTAAGTTTGCCACCCCGAAACCCAAGCGAGCTACCTGCGAGCAGCTATTATGAGCGAACCCGTCTCTGTTGCAAAAGAGTGGGATGACTTGCTGGTAGAGGTGAAAAGCCAATCGAGCTGGGTGATAGCTGGTTGCCTGTGAAACGAATCTTAGTTCACTCTTAATTCTTCTCCAAGGAAACAATAAACCCCAATGAAGCGAATTAAGGGATATTTAAAGGGGGTACAGCTCCTTTAAAAAAGAATACAATCTCTACGAGCGGATAAATAACCCTACACGAACCTATTGTGGGCCCTCAAGCAGCCATCAACAAAGAGTGCGTTAAAGCTCCGTAACTCAAAAATATCAAAACCATATGAATCCCTCCCCACTAACGGGCTAACCTATACCCAAATAGGAGAATTAATGCTAGAATGAGTAACCAGGGTCCTCCCTCTACGACGCAAGCTTACATCAACACATTATTAACAAACAACCAATATACGACCAATCCAACAAGCACAGTATAAAACACATTGTTAACCCGACAGAGGAGCGTCCATTAAGAAAGATTAAAACCTGCAAAAGGAACTAGGCAAACCCGTCAAGGCCCGACTGTTTACCAAAAACATAGCCTTCAGCCAAACCAAAACAAGTATTGAAGGTGATGCCTGCCCGGTGACCATATGGTTAAACGGCCGCGGTATCCTAACCGTGCAAAGGTAGCGCAATCAATTGTCCCATAAATCGAGACTAGTATGAATGGCTAAACGAGGTCTTAACTGTCTCTTGCAGGCAATCGGTGAAATTGATCTCCCTGTGCGAAAGCAGGGATAAACCCATAAGACGAGAAGACCCTGTGGAACTTCAAAACCAGCGGCCACCCCAATAAGACATTAACACCCACCGGGTTCACCAACATATTGGGAGACTGGCCCGCGTTTTTCGGTTGGGGCGACCTTGGAGAAAAACAAATCCTCCAAAAATTGGACCATCACTCTAGACCTAGAGCAACCCCTCGACGTGCTAATAGCAACCAGACCCAATATAATTGATCTATGGACCAAGCTACCCCAGGGATAACAGCGCAATCTCCTCCGAGAGTCCGTATCGACGGGGAGGTTTACGACCTCGATGTTGGATCAGGACATCCTAGTGGTGCAGCCGCTACTAAGGGTTCGTTTGTTCAACGATTAACAGTCCTACGTGATCTGAGTTCAGACCGGAGCAATCCAGGTCGGTTTCTATCTATGACAAACTCTTCCCAGTACGAAAGGATAGGAAAAGTGAGGCCTATACCACAAGCAAGCCTTCGCCTTAAGTGATGAAGCCAACTTAATCACAAAAGGCTATCACACTCCACTACACCCTAGAAAAGGGCCAGCTAGCGTGGCAGAGCTCGGCAAATGCAAAAGGCTTAAGTCCTTTAATTCAGAGGTTCAAATCCTCTCCCTAGCTTCCTCCATGACCAACCACCCCATACTAATTAACCTTATCATAGCCCTTTCCTACGCCATCCCAATTTTAATCGCAGTAGCCTTCCTAACACTAGTAGAACGCAAAATCCTAAGCTACATGCAAGGCCGAAAGGGCCCAAACATCGTAGGCCCCTTCGGACTACTCCAACCCCTAGCAGACGGAATCAAGCTGTTCATTAAAGAACCCGTCCGCCCATCAACCTCCTCCCCAATCCTATTCCTCGCAACCCCCATACTCGCACTCCTACTAGCAATCTCCATCTGAACCCCCCTACCACTCCCCTTCTCCCTGGCTGACCTCAACCTAGGACTACTATTCCTACTAGCCATATCAAGCCTAGCGGTATACTCCATTCTCTGATCAGGCTGAGCCTCCAACTCAAAATATGCCCTGATCGGAGCGTTACGAGCTGTAGCCCAAACCATCTCCTACGAAGTAACCCTGGCTATTATCCTCCTATCCGTAGTTCTAATCAGCGGGAACTACACACTCAGCACCCTTGCAATCGCCCAAGAACCTATATACCTCATTTTCTCCTGCTGACCCCTAGCCATAATATGATATGTATCCACCCTAGCTGAAACAAACCGCGCCCCGTTCGACCTCACAGAAGGAGAATCCGAACTAGTCTCAGGATTCAATGTCGAGTATGCAGCAGGACCATTCGCCCTATTCTTTCTGGCCGAGTATGCAAACATCATACTTATAAACACACTAACCGCCATCCTGTTCTTCAACCCAAGTGTCTTTAACCCCCCACAAGAGCTATTCCCCGTAATCCTAGCCACAAAAACCCTGCTCCTATCCGCAGGCTTCCTATGAGTACGAGCCTCATACCCCCGATTCCGATACGACCAACTAATACACCTGCTGTGAAAAAACTTCCTACCGCTCACACTAGCCCTATGCCTATGGCACACTAGCATACCAATCTGTTATGCAGGCCTACCTCCCTACATAAGGACTAAAGGAAATGTGCCTGAACACCAAGGGTCACTATGATAAAGTGAACATAGAGGTGCACCAATCCTCTCATTTCCTACCAACTTAGAAAAGCAGGAATTGAACCTGCACTAGAGGAATCAAAACCCTCCATACTTCCCTTATATTATTTTCTAGTAGGGTCAGCTAAACAAGCTATCGGGCCCATACCCCGAAAATGATGGTTCAACTCCTTCCCCTGCTAATGAACCCCCAAGCAAAACTAGTCTTTGCCACCAGCCTACTCCTAGGATCAACCATTACAATCTCAAGCAACCATTGAATCACAGCCTGGGCCGGTCTTGAAATCAACACCCTAGCAATCCTACCATTAATCTCAAAATCCCACCACCCCCGAGCCATCGAAGCTGCAACCAAATACTTCCTAGTACAAGCAGCTGCCTCCACCCTACTACTATTCTCCAGCATAACAAACGCATGAGACACTGGACAATGAGATATCACCCAATTAACCTGCCCAGCATCATGCACAATCCTAACCGCAGCTATCGCCATAAAACTAGGACTTGCCCCCTTCCACTTCTGATTCCCAGAAGTACTACAAGGCTGCTCCCTCATCACAGGCCTTCTCCTATCCACGGCCATGAAATTCCCACCAATCACTCTCCTCTTTATAACCTCTCAGTCACTAAACCCCACTATACTAACCCTCATGGCCATCCTATCCGTAGCCCTAGGAGGATGAACCGGGTTAAACCAAACCCAAACCCGAAAAATCCTGGCCTTCTCATCCATCTCCCACCTAGGCTGAATAGCCGCTATCATCATTTACAGCCCTAAACTAGCCCTATTAAACTTCTACCTGTACATTATAATCACTGCAGCCGTATTCCTCACTCTAAACTCTATCAAAACCCTAAAACTATCTACACTAATGACCACATGAGCTAAAACCCCATCACTAAGCGCAATACTAATACTAACCCTGCTATCCCTAGCAGGACTACCCCCTCTCACAGGCTTCCTCCCTAAGTGACTCATCATTCAAGAACTAACCAAACAAGAAATAGCCACCACCGCAGTAATCATTGCCCTACTATCCCTACTAAGCCTGTTCTTCTACCTCCGACTCGCATACTGCGCAACAATCACACTTCCCCCACACACCACAAACCACATGAAACAGTGACACACAAACAAACCAGTCAACACCACAGTCGCCGTCCTAGTCACCATATCCATCGCCCTTCTACCCATATCACCCACAATCCTCACCCTCATCTAAGAAACTTAGGATCACCCAAACCGAAGGCCTTCAAAGCCTTAGACAAGAGTTAAACCCTCTTAGTTTCTGCTAAAACTCGCAGGATATTACCCTGCATCCCCTGAATGCAACTCAGGTACTTTAATTAAGCTAGAGCCTTCAATCACCCTAGACAGGTGGGCCTCGATCCCACAACACTATAGTTAACAGCTACATGCCCAAACCAGCTGGCCTCTGTCTAAGACCCTGGCACATGATCCATGCGCATCAATGAGCTTGCAACTCACTATGAACTTCACTACAGGGCCGATAAGAAGAGGAATTGAACCTCTGTAAAAAGGACTACAGCCTAACGCTTAAACACTCAGCCATCTTACCTGTGACATTCATTAACCGATGATTATTCTCAACCAACCACAAAGATATCGGCACTCTCTACCTAATTTTCGGCGCATGAGCCGGAATAGTAGGTACCGCCCTAAGCCTCCTTATTCGAGCAGAACTAGGACAACCTGGAGCCCTTCTAGGCGACGACCAAGTATACAATGTAGTCGTCACTGCCCACGCTTTCGTAATAATCTTCTTTATAGTTATGCCAATTATGATCGGAGGATTTGGAAACTGACTAGTCCCCCTAATAATTGGAGCCCCAGACATAGCATTCCCACGAATAAACAATATGAGCTTCTGACTGCTACCCCCATCCTTCCTGCTGCTCCTGGCATCCTCCACAGTAGAATCAGGAGCAGGAACAGGCTGAACCGTGTACCCACCTCTAGCCGGCAACCTAGCCCACGCTGGAGCTTCCGTAGACCTAGCCATCTTCTCCCTACATCTAGCTGGCATCTCTTCCATCCTAGGCGCCATCAACTTCATTACAACAGCAATTAACATAAAACCACCTGCCCTCTCACAATACCAAACCCCACTGTTTGTCTGATCAGTACTAATCACCGCAGTACTACTCCTCCTATCCCTCCCTGTCCTCGCTGCAGGTATTACTATGCTACTCACCGACCGCAACCTCAACACCACCTTCTTCGACCCAGCAGGAGGAGGAGACCCAGTACTATACCAACACCTGTTCTGATTTTTCGGCCACCCAGAAGTCTACATCCTAATCCTCCCAGGATTCGGAATGATCTCCCACGTAGTAGCCTACTACTCAGGTAAAAAAGAACCATTCGGATACATAGGAATAGTATGAGCTATACTATCCATCGGATTCCTGGGCTTCATCGTCTGAGCCCACCACATGTTCACAGTAGGAATAGACGTAGACACCCGAGCCTACTTCACATCCGCCACCATAATCATTGCCATCCCAACAGGAATCAAAGTATTCAGCTGACTGGCAACACTGCACGGAGGCACAATCAAATGAGATCCCCCCCTACTATGAGCCCTAGGGTTCATCTTCCTATTCACCATCGGAGGCCTAACAGGAATTGTCCTGGCAAACTCCTCCCTAGACATTGCCCTACACGACACTTACTACGTAGTAGCTCACTTCCACTACGTCCTATCAATAGGAGCAGTATTCGCAATCCTAGCAGGATTCACTCACTGATTCCCACTATTTACCGGATATACCCTCCACTCCACATGAGCCAAAGCCCAATTCGGAGTAATATTCGTGGGAGTGAACCTGACTTTCTTCCCCCAACACTTCCTAGGCCTGGCAGGAATGCCTCGACGATACTCAGACTACCCAGACGCCTACACCCTATGAAACACTATCTCCTCAGTAGGATCACTAATCTCCCTAACAGCCGTCATCATACTTGTATTCATCATCTGAGAAGCTTTCGCATCAAAACGTAAAGCCCTTCAACCAGAACTAACAAGTACTAACATCGAATGAATCCACGGCTGCCCTCCACCATTCCATACTTTCGAAGAACCAGCTTTCGTCCAAGTCCGAGAAAGGAAGGAATCGAACCCCCATATGTTGGTTTCAAGCCAACCGCACAGACCACTCATGCTTCTTTCTCATAGAGGTGTTAGTAAAATAATTACATAGCCTTGTCAAGGCTAAATTACAGGTGAAACCCCAGTACACCTCATCATCAAATGGCCAACCACTCACAATTCGGTTTCCAAGACGCATCATCACCCATTATAGAAGAACTTATACAATTCCACGACCACGCCCTAATAGTAGCCCTAGCCATCTGCAGCCTGGTCCTCTACCTATTAACCACAATGCTTACAGGAAAACTATCATCTAGCTCCGTAGATGCCCAAGTAATCGAGCTTGTATGAACAATCCTACCAGCAGTAGTCCTAATCATGCTTGCCCTTCCATCCCTACGCATCCTATACATGATAGACGAAATCAACGAACCAGACCTAACCCTAAAAGCCATCGGCCACCAATGATACTGAACCTACGAATACACAGACCTTAAAGAACTAACATTCGACTCCTACATAGTCCCTACATCAGACCTACCACTAGGACACTTCCGCCTCCTAGAAGTAGACCACCGAGTCATAGTGCCAACAGAATCCAAGGTCCGAGTCATCGTCACTGCCGACGACGTACTTCACTCATGAGCCGTCCCCAGCCTAGGAGTAAAAACCGACGCTATCCCAGGGCGCCTCAATCAAACAGCCTTCCTCGCTCCTCGTCCTGGGGTATACTACGGACAGTGCTCAGAAATCTGCGGAGCCAACCACAGCTTCATGCCAATCGTAGTTGAATCCACCCCCCTAGCCAACTTCGAGAACTGATCCTCCCTACTACCCTCCTAATCATTAAGAAGCTATGGAACAGCGCTAGCCTTTTAAGCTAGAGAAAGAGGGCCCATCCCTCCTTAATGGTATGCCTCAACTAAACCCAAACCCCTGATTTTTTATCATGCTCACTTCATGACTAACCCTCTCCCTAATCATCCAACCAAAACTGCTCAAATTCATCACTGCAAACCCACCTCACAACAAAACCCCAGAAACCCCTAAAACAACCCCCTGAACCTGACCATGAACCTAAGCTTCTTCGACCAATTTTCAAGCCCATCCCTACTAGGAATACCCCTAATCCTCATCGCAATGACATTCCCAGCCCTACTATTGCCCTCCCCCGGGAACCGATGAATTACCAGCCGGCTCTCCACACTACAGCTATGACTGATCAACCTAATCACAAAGCAACTGATGACACCGTTAAACAAAAAAGGGCACAAATGAGCCCTAATCCTAACATCACTGATAATCTTCCTACTACTAATCAACCTACTAGGCCTACTGCCCTACACATTCACACCAACCACCCAACTATCCATAAACCTAGCCCTGGCCTTCCCCCTGTGACTAGCCACCCTTCTCACAGGACTACGAAACCAACCCTCCGTCTCCCTAGGTCATCTACTGCCAGAAGGCACCCCCACCCCCCTAATCCCTGCCCTAATCCTAATCGAAACAACAAGCCTTCTAATCCGCCCCCTAGCCCTAGGCGTACGCCTAACAGCTAACCTAACAGCAGGGCACCTCCTCATCCAACTCATCTCTACTGCCACAACAGCTCTATTCTCAACAATGCCACTAGTATCCCTACTAACCCTACTGGTCCTATTCCTCCTAACCATCCTAGAAGTAGCAGTAGCCATGATTCAGGCATACGTATTTGTACTTCTACTCAGCCTCTACCTACAAGAAAACATCTAACACCCAATGGCACACCAAGCACACTCTTACCACATAGTAGACCCAAGCCCATGACCCATCATAGGCGCAGCCGCCGCCCTCCTCATCACCACAGGACTTACCGTCTGATTCCACTACAACTCCCCCTATCTTCTAATCATTGGACTAACCTGCACTATCCTAGTTATATTCCAATGATGACGAGACATTGTACGAGAAAGCACTTTCCAAGGCCACCACACCCCCGTCGTCCAAAAAGGCCTACGATATGGCATAGTACTATTCATCACATCAGAAGCCTTCTTCTTCCTAGGATTCTTCTGAGCCTTCTTCCACTCAAGCCTAGCCCCAACCCCAGAATTGGGAGGCCAATGACCACCAGTAGGAATTAAACCCCTAAACCCCATAGAAGTTCCCCTACTAAACACCGCCATCCTCCTGGCCTCCGGGGTCACCGTCACATGAGCCCACCATAGTATCACAGAGGCTAGCCGAAAACAAGCAATCCAAGCCCTCACCCTAACAGTCCTCCTAGGATTTTACTTCACCGCCCTCCAAGCCATAGAATACTACGAAGCCCCATTCACCATCGCTGACGGAGTCTACGGCTCAACATTCTTCGTAGCCACGGGATTCCACGGCCTACACGTAATCATCGGATCTACATTCCTACTAGTATGTCTCCTGCGCTTAATCAAATTCCACTTTACATCAAACCACCACTTTGGTTTCGAAGCAGCAGCCTGATACTGACACTTCGTAGACGTTGTATGACTATTCCTTTACATCTCTATCTACTGATGAGGATCCTGCTCTTCTAGTATAACTATTACAATCGACTTCCAATCCTTAAATTCTGGTTCAACCCCAGAGAAGAGCAATGAACATAATCCTATTTATGCTCGCCTCATCTTTAACCCTAAGCCTCCTCCTAACCGCCCTAAATTTCTGACTAGCCCAAATAAACCCAGACTCAGAAAAACTATCACCCTACGAATGCGGATTCGACCCCCTAGGATCTGCCCGACTACCCTTCTCAATCCGATTCTTCCTAGTAGCAATCCTATTCCTCTTATTCGACCTAGAAATCGCCCTACTACTCCCCCTCCCATGGGCAATACAGCTTGAATCCCCTACCACCACACTCACCTGGGCCTCCGTACTAATCCTGCTACTCACACTCGGCCTAATATACGAATGAAACCAAGGAGGACTGGAATGAGCAGAATAACAGAAAGCTAGTCTAACCAAGACAGTTGATTTCGACTCAACAAATTACAGTACCCACCCTGTAGCTTTCTTTATGTCCTACCTTCATCTCAGCTTCTACGCAGCCTTCACCTTAAGCAGCCTAGGCCTAGCTTTCCACCGAACACACCTAATCTCCGCCCTACTATGCCTGGAGAGCATGATACTGTCAATATACATCGCCCTAACAATATGACCCATCCAAACTCAAATACCATCATCCTCCATCATACCAATCCTCATACTAACATTCTCCGCCTGCGAAGCAGGAACCGGACTAGCACTACTAGTCGCTTCTACCCGAACCCACGGCTCAGACCACCTACACAACTTCAACCTCCTACAATGCTAAAAATCATCATTCCCACTATAATACTCCTCCCCCTAGCCCTCCTGTCCCCATGCAAGCACCTATGGACTAATATCACAGCCCACAGCCTACTTATCGCCACTATCAGCCTACAATGACTAACCCCATCATACTACCCAGGAAAAACCACCAACTTCTGGGCTTCAGTAGACCAAATCTCCTCCCCCCTACTAGTCCTATCCTGCTGACTACTACCCCTCATGATCATAGCAAGCCAAAACCACCTGGAGCAAGAACCCCCCATCCGCAAACGAATCTTTGCCACAACACTAATCCTAGCCCAACCATTCATCCTCCTAGCCTTCTCATCATCAGAACTAATACTATTCTATATCGCATTCGAAGCCACCCTAATCCCAACCCTAATCCTAATCACACGATGAGGAAGCCAACCAGAACGACTAAATGCCGGAATCTACCTCCTATTCTACACACTAGCCAGCTCCCTCCCACTACTAATCGCCATCCTACATCTCCACAATCAAATCGGCACTCTATACTTCCCCCTACTCAAACTATCACACCCCACAACACCTCCCTCCTGAACAGGACTAATATCAAGCCTGGCTCTTCTCCTAGCCTTCATAGTTAAAGCACCCCTATACGGCCTGCATCTATGACTACCCAAAGCCCACGTAGAAGCCCCCATCGCCGGGTCCATACTACTAGCGGCCCTACTCCTAAAACTAGGAGGATACGGCATTATACGAATAACCCTACTAGTAAGCCCATCAACAAACAACCTCCACTATCCCTTCATCACCCTAGCCCTCTGAGGGGCCCTAATAACTAGCGCCATCTGCCTACGACAAATCGACCTAAAGTCACTAATCGCATACTCATCTGTCAGTCACATAGGACTAGTCGTAGCAGCAACCATAATCCAAACCCAATGAGCATTCTCGGGGGCAATAATCCTAATAATCTCACATGGCCTCACCTCCTCAATACTATTCTGCCTAGCCAACACCAACTACGAACGAACCCACAGCCGAATCCTTCTCCTCGCCCGAGGACTCCAACCTCTCCTCCCCCTCATGGCCACCTGATGATTACTAGCCAACTTAACAAACATAGCCCTCCCCCCAACAACCAACCTCATAGCAGAACTAACCATCGTAATCGCTCTATTCAACTGATCCTCTCTAACGCTCATCCTAACAGGAGCCGCAATCCTACTAACCGCCTCCTACACACTACACATGCTCATAACAACACAACGAGGCACTCTCCCATCCCACATCACATCAATCCAAAACTCATCTACACGAGAACACCTTCTCATGGCCTTACACATAATCCCCATAATCCTGCTAATCTTCAAACCAGAACTCATCTCAGGCCTCCCAATATGCAAGTATAGTTTCAACCAAAACATTAGACTGTGATTCTAAAAATAGAAGTTAAACCCTTCTTACCTGCCGAGGGGAGGTTAAACCAACAGGGACTGCTAATTCCTGCATCTGAGTCTAAAATCTCAGCCCCCTTACTTTCAAAGGATAACAGTAATCCAATGGTCTTAGGAGCCACCCATCTTGGTGCAAATCCAAGTGAAAGTAATGGATCTACCACTAGTCCTAAACACATCCATACTACTAACCCTAACAATCCTACTCACCCCAATCATCTTCCCCCTCCTATCAAATAGCCTAAAAAACACTCCAGACATCATCACCAATACAGTAAAAACCTCCTTCCTAATCAGCCTCATCCCCATGACAATCTTCATACACTCAGGGACAGAAAGCCTCACCTCCTTCTGAGAATGAAAATTCATCACAAACTTCAAAATCCCTATCAGCCTAAAAATAGACATATACTCCCTCACATTCTTCCCAATCGCCCTATTCGTATCCTGATCCATCCTACAATTTGCAACGTGATACATAGCATCAGACCCCTACATCACAAAATTCTTTACCTACCTACTATTCTTTCTAGTAGCAATACTTATCCTAATCATTGCTAACAACCTATTTATCCTATTCATTGGATGAGAAGGAGTAGGAATCATGTCCTTCCTACTAATCAGCTGATGACACGGACGAGCAGAAGCCAACACCGCTGCACTACAAGCCGTCCTATACAACCGAATCGGAGATATTGGCCTTATCCTATGCATAGCATGACTGGCCTCCACCATAAATACATGGGAAATCCAACAAATCGTTACACCCCAACAAACTCCAACACTTCCCCTCCTAGGACTCATCCTCGCTGCAACAGGAAAATCCGCCCAATTCGGCCTACACCCATGGCTGCCCGCCGCCATAGAAGGCCCAACCCCTGTATCCGCCCTACTTCACTCAAGCACAATAGTAGTAGCTGGTATCTTCCTACTAATCCGAACCCACCCCCTATTCAACAACAACCAAACCGCCCTCACCCTATGTCTATGCCTAGGAGCCCTATCCACACTATTCGCAGCTACCTGCGCCCTAACTCAAAACGACATCAAAAAAATCATCGCCTTCTCCACCTCAAGCCAACTAGGCCTAATAATAGTAACAATCGGACTAAACCTCCCACAACTAGCCTTCCTACACATCTCAACACACGCCTTCTTCAAAGCAATACTATTCCTATGTTCCGGCTCCATCATCCACAACCTTAATGGAGAACAAGACATCCGAAAAATAGGAGGACTACAAAAAATACTACCAACAACTACCTCATGCCTAACTATCGGAAACCTCGCCCTAATAGGAACACCATTCCTGGCAGGATTCTACTCAAAAGACCAAATCATCGAATGTTTAAACACATCCTACCTAAACACTTGAGCCCTATTACTGACCCTTCTAGCCACCTCATTCACTGCAGTATACACAATCCGCATAACTGTACTAGTGCAAACCGGATTCGTCCGAATCCCTCCCCTAACCCCAATAAACGAAAACAACCCTGCAGTAACCTCCCCAATCACCCGCCTAGCCCTAGGAAGCATCATAGCCGGATTCATCATCACCTCATTCATAATCCCAATAAAAACCCCTCCTACAACCATACCCACATACATCAAAGCCATGGCCATACTAGTCACAGTCCTAGGAATCATCATAGCCCTGGAAATCTCAAAAATAACCCAAACCATAATCCTTACAAAACAAGGACGTTTCTCAAACTTCTCCACATCCCTAGGATACTTCAACCCCCTAGTACATCGAATCAGTACAACAAACCTCCTAAGCGGGGGCCAAAACATTGCCTCCCACCTAATCGACCTATCCTGATACAAAAAACTAGGGCCAGAAGGCCTAGCCAGCCTGCAACTAGCAGCAACCAAAACTTCCACCACCCTACACTCCGGGCTAATCAAAGCCTACCTAGGGTGCTTCGCCCTCTCAATCCTAATTGCCCTCATATCCACATACAGAACCAAACCAATGGCCCTCAATCTTCGTAAAAACCACCCACTCCTTAAAACCATCAACGACGCCCTAATCGACCTCCCCACACCCCCAAATATCTCTACTTGATGAAACTTCGGATCACTATTAGGAATCTGCCTAGTAACACAAATCATCACCGGACTGCTACTAGCAACACACTACACAGCAGATACCTCCCTAGCCTTCAACTCAGTAGCCCACATATGCCGAAACGTCCAATTTGGATGACTAATCCGAAACCTACACGCAAACGGAGCTTCATTCTTCTTCATCTGCATCTACCTACACATTGGCCGAGGACTATACTACGGGTCCTACCTGAATAAAGAAACCTGAAACATTGGAGTAATCCTCCTACTAACCCTAATAGCAACTGCCTTCGTAGGATACGTACTGCCCTGAGGACAAATATCATTCTGAGGGGCTACAGTAATTACCAACCTATTCTCAGCCATCCCCTACATTGGCCAAACACTAGTAGAATGAGCCTGAGGTGGATTCTCAGTAGACAACCCAACTCTAACCCGATTCTTCGCCCTTCACTTCCTCCTACCATTCCTCATCGCAGGACTAACACTCGTCCATCTCACCTTCCTACACGAAACCGGATCTAACAACCCGCTGGGAATCCCCGCAGACTGCGACAAAATCCCATTCCACCCTTACTACTCCACAAAAGACATTCTAGGATTTGCACTAATAATTGTACTGCTCGTATCCATAGCACTATTCTCCCCTAACATAATAGGTGACCCAGAAAACTTCACACCAGCCAACCCTCTAGCTACCCCACCCCACATCAAACCCGAATGATACTTCCTATTTGCATACGCCATCCTCCGCTCCATCCCCAACAAATTAGGAGGAGTACTGGCCCTAGCCGCCTCCGTACTAGTACTATTCCTAATTCCGTTCCTCCACACATCCAAACTACGATCAATAACCTTCCGACCTATCTCGCAAATCCTATTCTGAACCCTAGTCGCCAACCTCCTAGTACTAACCTGAGTAGGAAGCCAACCTGTCGAACACCCATTCATCATCATCGGCCAACTAGCTTCTATCTCCTACTTCACAATCATCCTAGTTCTTTTCCCAATTGCAGCCTTACTAGAAAACAAAATACTCAAACTCTAACCCACTCTAATAGTTTATAAAAACATTGGTCTTGTAAGCCAAAGATTGAAGACTTAGCCCCTTCTTAGAGTTCCCCATCAGAAAGAAAGGAGTCAAACCTTCCTCACCAACTCCCAAAGCTGGTATTTTCAACTAAACTACTTTCTGACCACACCCCTTCCCCCTAAACAGCCCGAATAGCCCCCCGAGACAGACCTCGCACAAGCTCCAGCACCACAAATAAAGTCAGTAACAACCCCCACCCCCCAATTAAAAACAACCCCGCCCCGCACGAGTAAAACACAGCCACCCCACTAAAATCAACCCGCACTGAAGACAGACCACTATTATTAACCGTTCCCCCTCCCACCAGACACTCAAACCCCCCCACAACTACAATCCCCACTAAAACAACTAAGCCCAGCCCCAAACCGTAACCAACCACCCCTCAGTCAGCCCAGGCCTCCGGATAAGGATCCGCCGCCAACGAAACCGAATAAACAAACACTACCAACATCCCCCCAAGATAAACCATAATCAAAACCAGAGCCACAAAAGAGACCCCCAAACTTACCAATCACCCGCACCCAGCGACAGAAGCCAGAACCAACCCTACAACCCCATAGTAAGGAGAAGGGTTGGAGGCGACTGCCAGACCCCCAAAAACGAAACATACCCCTAAAAATAAAACAAATTCTATCATAAGTTCTCGCCCGGCCTATATCCAGGATCTGCAGCCTGAAAAACTGCCGTTATCGAACTTTAACTACAAGAACCCCCCCCCCCTTCCCCCCCCAGCATGTTTTATTCATGCTTTACAGGGTATGTACTTCCTCATTTAGTATTTTTGCCCCATCATACACTACTATAATGTAGGATACTCCACGCCATACGGGTATGCTATGCCAATTTAACTCAAACATCTTCCCCAAACAGATAATGTTCGTGCCTATCCACACCTAGGGACTTCTTTGCTTCAGGTACCATAAACCCAAGTGATCCTACCTCCAGCCGGGCCGCAGGCGTCGCTTAAGATCGGCTTACCCTTCCTCGTGTTTAGACCTAACCTCCATACGGATGAATGTCACAGTACTCCCTTGTATTCCCCCAGACTACTGAATTCGCCCACCTCCAAGGCTAATATCCTTACCAACCACTTTCAGGAACCCCCAAGCCAGAGAGCCTGGTTATCTATTAATCGTGATCCTCACGAGAACCGAGCTACTCAACGTCAGTTATACCCTAGGTTATTGGCTTCAAGGACATAACATCCCCCTACACCCTAGCATGACTTGCTCTTTTGCGCCACTGGTTCCTATTTCAGGGCCATAACCTGATTCAATCCTTCTCTCTTGCTCTTCACAGATACAAGTGGTCGGATGAATACTCCTCCCTAATCTCATAATCCCGGCATCCGACCTCCTTTTCGCTTTTCTCTTTTAGGGGTCCTTTCAATAAGCCCTTCAAGTGCGTAGCAGGTGATACCTTCCTCTTGACATGTCCATCACATGACCGTCGAACTACCGTCCCCCGAAACCACTTAACTTGTCATGGCTTCATTGGATAAGCCGTCGCATACCCGGACTCTGATGCACTTTGACCCCATTCACGAGGGGGGGGCTATTTGCCTCTTAAGTAACTAGATAATGCAATGGTTGCCGGACATACTTACTCTGTTTACCCTTTCTAGAGACTACTACCTAAACCTTCATTAAACCCTCATTTTCATGCGTTCGTTTATTTTTGTTTGTCATTTTTCATTTCAATTCCTTATACATTTAACTATATCTCCCTACAAAAAATCAAACATTTATCATCATCAAACCAACAATCAACCTTTCCTCCATCTTACACCCAACCAACTAAACCAAAGGCTATATTTTTATCTTTAAAAAAACACACATAAACACACATCGCTAAACGCCCACACCTCCCCAATACACCCAAACTAAAAACCAAACAAAAATAAACACCACACATCGT